CATAGCTTTGCGTGCTTTTTAATTGACGATGGGACCGAAGACCAAAGGGCATAGGTCGCGGGTCTAGATTCTTTTTCTCTCGGCTGCGCGCCTGCGGCGGCCTTCGGTCTTCGTTAACTTACCAAATGCTTCCGCGTTATTCTACGCTACTAACCTTTAAGTGGCCTCTTTCGTTTAATTCCCACTATACCTATAGTTAAGAAGACGACAGGTTACGTTTGATTCGATATGCTTACTAGCATATCGAATCCAGGGCTTATAGTTTAATTGGTTCAAACGCACCGCTCATAACGGTGATATTGTAGGTTCGAGTCCTACTAAGCCTATATTATATAGAACCAAAGTAAAATTAGACTGAAATGGATGCGTAACACATTGTGCCTGGAATCCCCCCAATATATATATATTTTTTTGCGCCGCGGGTCATTGGTGTTTTTTATTAATTTATTATCATTAAATTACATAATGATAAAAAAAAATATATATATATATTTTTTTGGGTGTATAGCTTAATTGGTAGAGCATTAGGCTTTTAACTTAATGGTCGCAGGTTCAAGTCCTGCTATACCCAAATGTTCTTATAGAAGTTCCCCTGCCAGTTCATATGCGCATCAAAATATACATTGTACGTTGGCTCGTCTAGTCCGAGTAATTACGTTAAACTAAAATATATATATATATATTTTTCTGTCTTTATGGCAGCTCACGCCCTTTTTTTCTTTGCGAAAAAAGGTCGCGGGCCTCTAATCTAAGCTTAGATTGAGCGAAGAGAACGCTGCAGCCTTTGATGCGGCTCTGAAAAGAGAGAAGTTAATTAGGTGTTACCAATTACTTAACTATTTAACTTCTCTATATTATACAATCTGCAGCAATCCTGCATCCTGCAATTAAGGTTTGATAGCAACTGTAAACAACAGCATAGATATAGATATTTTCATAAAATAAATAGCTTATTTATGAATAGATATTTTCATAAAATAAATAGCTTATTTATGAATAGATATTTTCATAAAATAAATAGCTTATTTATGATTGGCCAAATACATAATATTTTAGTATAGGCTATATATTATATATTGGCTAATGCTGTATTGATTGTTGTTTCATTACAGCTAATTGCTGTTGGAATAAGGGCTCTAGTAAACTATAAGTTTCGATTATATGTGCCACGTTTGCGCTTTTCGGACAGTATTGGTGAAGCTGCCACCATGAAAAGTGGATTCCCGTTATTTTCAAACTCCTAAGTAATCTACGTCACCGTCGACTTTAATTCATGAGATATGCGTCTCTTTCATTAATTCTCTAAATTCTGCCAACCTATCTTATAAAATCCAGCCCGGCAGTATAATCAATACTAGCTCGCTCGCATATATCCCCACATTCATTCGTCAAATCAGGTAATCTCTATTGAATAAGAGAGAAGATATTGGTCTGAACTAAATAAATTGAATAAAAAGCTTCCGAGTACGCAAATAGTGGGAATACGTCAGCAGCATTGGCAATCTAAAGTTAGGCTGGCAAAAGGTACAAGAATAGCATGTCGCCACTGGCTGTGTTACGGCATCGGCCACCTCCAATAGATAGGGCCTGCGGCCCTATCGGCCTCATTATATAGCAAGCGCTGTCGCGATCTTGCGAGCCTGCGGCCTCGTACGGTCTTGATGCGCTCAATTATTTAATTGGCCGGCAATTGGCCGGCCGATTAAATAATTGAGCGCAGCTATATAATAGGGCGCAGCCTATTATATAGCACATTGATAGTATTAACAAGACTATTGAATCTATTCGTACGCCAATAATAATACGCAAGTCTATTAAATACAACCAACCAAAGACGGGAGAATGTTTGCCATTTTTATTAGGGGCTAAAGTGCGATTAATTACAAAATTGATTACATTAAATTGATAATTAGTTTTGGCGGGGCTCCGCCCCCCCAATGGACTAGGTCCTTGGAGGGCAGAGCGGGTAAGTGCTTAAGTGGCACTATCTGCTAAGACGTCTAAATGCTTTCTTTGATAACCGGAAGTTCTGAAAAAGTGTGAAATGCCGGAGGGCTTTTGACCATCCATTCAAGTGTCGTTGAATTCTGTTCAACAGCCCAAGGACTTGGAGCACACTTGTTTTCACTGGTTAGAGTAAAAAAAACCACTACAAAGAAACAAAAAATTCCTATTACAGAAACATATGAACCGAAACTACTAAAGGCATTCCAGCCAGCGTAAGCCTCTGGATAATCTGGAATGCGACGTGGCATACCTGCAAGACCTAAAAAATGCATAGGAAAAAAAGTTAAGTTTACACCAAAGAAAGTGATCCAAAAATGAATTTGACCTAAAGTCTCTGGATATTGAAGACCAGTTATTTTACCTATCCAATAGTAGAATCCTGCAAATAAAGCAAAAACAGCTCCCATAGAAAGAACATAATGGAAATGTGCAACCACATAATAAGTATCATGTAGAGCAATGTCCAGCCCAGAATTGGCCAATACTATTCCAGTAAGAGTAGAGTAGGCGCCCTTCCTCGCGTGGGGTCAATTCCGGATTTCCTTCGCGCTTTTAGTGCACCTCTCTCGTAACCGTACATGATAGTTTTCCCATCATACGGCTTGCACGCGCGTTTAATTCTTTTACGACTTGACACGGGTTTCATAGCCTGTACCGACGTGTCGAACGAGGCTGCGGTGCCTCTCCGGTCTCCTTATTTTCCTTAAAATTGAGTTTTTTTTTGATTAGGGAGAGAGAGCCTGAAGAAGTATCAGCTCTCTCGTGCTCGAGCTTGCAAAGGGCTATTCGCGTTCTGTTGAACATGGTTATCATCTCATTTATCCGTGAGATGTTCTTGTCGAGTTGGCTCAACTTGCGCATGTGGTTAATCTTTATTGGTCCAGATTTGTTGACTAGCCATTTGGTATCGTCCAGTATAGATCCGCCGCGTAGGTTTTCAAAAAGAGGCGTAGCGATACCAAGCTTCTTGGTTGGGATTTTTCTTAATGCTTGTGCGCTCTCCTTGTTTTGGCTTAGACTTATATTACTGCAGAACACCGGAAAGTAACCTCTGACTTTTGATAATTTTTCGTAGGCGAGTTGGCCCTTTCTGGTTGGGACTCTGTATTTGACTGCTCGTTGCCGCAATTTTATGAGTAGGGTGCAAACACAGCAGCTCCTGATGACGAGTTTTAAATAATTTGTTAATTGGTAGAACTTGTCAAGAAACGAATACTGGTTGCATATTCCTCTCAGAATCCAGCCTTTATAGTCTTCCCGTATCCGGCTTTTAGCCCTTTAGAAATGAATCGTATAAGTCTCCTATCTCTTTAAACAGGTTCACCAAAATTAGATGGTCGATTAAGCCATAGTATTTTGTTATATGCCCTTTCAGAGCTCAAGGGTGCTTTTGCAGTCCAGTTCCAATTGACTGTGGGCCAAATGAATGCAAGGATCCAAACTTTGATAAGGGTACCGGTTTGTAAATCACTTATATATACTATTGTCCCAATTGCTTCTAGAATGATCTTTTATCTAGAAGGCCAGTAAGGGTCGTTCGCCTCCTTCGAAGCGCTTCATACCTTGTTGAAATTGGAAGCGTTCTGAGCGAAGTTTTTTCTTTTTTTTCTGCTGACGTCTACTATTCTGCCGTCAAGGGCCGGCGTACTTCGCCCTGGGATGGACTAAAACATTTGTATGCCAACTCGATCAGGTCTTCTGGAAATAGAAATCTGCAAAAGTTAAGGTTGTTGTTAAGGTTGCCTTTGTCGTTGTTAAGAATGGAATGCAGTTTTTTCGCTACCAGGTTAGTTATCCGCCTGACTAGTGAAGTCCTCACATACCTGTGCGCCTGGCCCGCGTAGCAAGGGTATAGCAAAAAGATTTTTTCGAACCTCATTTGTTGAGGGCCTCCTCAGCAAAGTGAAGTGGTGGGTCACCTGCTGTCCCGTGCTTGACAGAAATGGCGTCATCCGGTTAGGTGTTGGGATTGGGAACCTCAAGTCCTTCGTAGCGGGCGAGGCTTACTTGAGCCTGGAATTGCTTACACCCTATGGCTATCTGTCTACGCACGAGGTTCTCGAGAGAGTTGACGCGTTGACCCGGCAGGGGGTCCACCAGGTTCGCCTCTCGTTAGTGCAAATTACCTCGTTGCTTTTGGTCCCTTCCCTTGCCTTTTTAGGGTACCACCTTTCGGAAGCCCCCAAAGGAGGGTTTTTTTCACCCTACTCATATTTGCTTCTGGGGTCTCCCCTATACGTCAACTGGAGAGAGAATACGTCCGCCTGTCGCCATTTTTGGGGTCATGGCGAAGTAAACGTCATCCATTTCGGTTAGCACGTCGCACCCCCCTACAGTAAACGAAAAGATAAATCCTACAGCAAATAACATGGGTGTTTTGTATTGTATTGAACCTCCCCACATGGTAGCAATCCAACTAAAAATTTTTATTCCAGTAGGCACGGCAATGATCATAGTAGCCGCAGTGAAGTAAGCACGTGTATCAACATCTAAGCCTACAGTAAACATGTGGTGCGCCCACACAATAAATCCAAGAACTCCAATACTAATCAAAGCATAAACCATGCCTAAATAACCAAATACGGGTTTTCTTGAAAAAGTAGAAACGATATGACTAATGATACCGAATCCTGGCGAAATTAGAATATAGACCTCAGGATCGGGATAGATTTTGCCGTTCCCAGCAAAGCCCCCCATAGAACCCAGCGAGCTCCTCTCGAAGCACTGGGCTCTTCGCGGAGTATGCCTATAACCTATGTAGTCTATCCTCAAGCATGTTCTGTAACAAGACACCAAGAGTGCACAAGGGATTTGTGCAACGAATTACCATTCCCAGGCACTTCCGGGTTCTTATAAAAAGGCCGCAGGTTGTGAATCTCTAAATTAGAGCTAGTCAAAGAACCTAAGCCTTGATTGCATACGGGACATATACCCTTCTGGCGTATGAATAGCCTGCTAAATTCGTGACCTTTCCCGTCCACAAAAATTTCCCGATAGCTTTGAATTCGAAGATTCCATTCATCAAAGGGGGTTGGATCTACAAAAGGATTACCTAAATCACGAGATGCTCGGAACATATGAGCAGGAACTTCTTTTACCATAGACGCAAGGAGTGTTATCCATACTACATCAGCACAATCGCGTTTGGCATTTACACTGGGCTTGGCCCGAGTAGCATGGAAGTCCCAAAGTCTGCCACGGGGAGAGGGCACCCCCTGATAGAATTGAGAAACCAGTCTGGGCCGAGGAGTTTTAGAAAATTTACGATGTAAATATCGCCAGCTTCTATGCCAGATCCAGTGATCTAGCAAACTGAAGGTACGAATAAAGTTGCCAATTCCAAAGTAGTTGCCCCAACCATGAAGAATTGGGTTTACCAATTTGATCATCTGGTAAGGAGAGAGATCTATATTTTCAGAAAAGACATTTTTTATTTTACATTTTAGCGACATTATCCTATCAGGATTGGGATATACGTGGAGGCCCCCACGAGTGAAATTTTTTTCTACCTTACATAAGGAAGTGACTTGGCTATGAGAGCGAGCCCTATCGATATTGTGGAATATGAATCCACTAAAATTAAGTCTCTCTCCGATCTTCCACGGGAATATACGGGTTTTTTCTGACGACAATTGGAGGCCACGCTCCGCCAGAAAAGTTTTTGAAAAAGCAAAAAGTCGTTCTACTAATGTCTCATCATTAGTCATAATGACAAAATCATGAGCATATCTGATAAGGCGGACTGATTCTGTTTTTCGGGTCTGGTTAAAGAGATACCTATGGCCTTTTCTTTGCATCCATTCTGTCCTTTTAAGGTTAGTCATAGTGGTCCGATGTCCGCTAGTTATTCTATTTTCTAAGCCATCCAGGGCAAAGTTCACGATTAAAGGACTTATGACACCGCGGAACGAGACTTCAAGTTCCCCTGAATATTCAATTGGACTCTTAAGCCATTCCTCAAGTACAATTTCTGTACTACTAGGCATGGGAAAATTATCTAAGATCCATCGGTGAAATATTCGACCGAAGAAGCCTTTTATATGAGCATCAATCACCCATTTGGAAACAAAATTTTTACTATTTTGTTCCATTTTATTCTTGCTAACCTTGCGTACCTTCTGCCTTCTCGTGTCTAGTATGTAAGCAATTTCACCTACCGCCATGTGTGCACATTTTCCCCTTCGAGATCCAAAGCTATATTTGTCAGCAAAGGGTTCCGTTACAGGTTCAATAGCTAGTTTAAACAAGTGCTGGACGGTCCTGTCAAATATTGTGGGTATTCTAAGCAACCTTTCACCATTTTTCGGTTCAAAAATGAAAACATGGCGAACGGGTGAACTCTTGTAGTTTTTTAGATTGATCCAGCAGATACGACGAACTAGACCGATTCGGGAAGAAGCTTTTAGTATTTTACCATGGACCCTCGACGTTCGACTTCTGGCAGTATAATATAAATTATCTACGGCAATTATTCGAGAGGTTAGTTGAGTACAGATTTCAAGCATGCAGTCTCTCAAAAGCGGATTTCCGAGTCCCAAGGAAGCTGCTAAAAGAGAGAGGATCCTTTGTTGGTTCTTTACTAATTGATGGATAGCCGTAAATTTATTTCCCAACATTGGCCATCGACCCTCGTTCATGATGACCGCGGCTTTCCTGGCGATAATTCGTGATTCTTTTCGGGCCTCCTTCCATTCAGCGAAGAGACTGTCTGGAGATCCTGAGCCATTAGAGAAGCCACGTCTCTCTTTCCACGTCAAACGTTTCAGCATTACCCACATGTTATTGTGTATAGCCTTACGTCTCATCTCACCCTGTGATAGCATCGTTGACTTGGATATATCAACAATGTCCAGTTGAATGGAAATGCCAATTTCGGCTCTTGAAAAGAGTTCCACCACAGGGGCAACACTACCAATAGAATATCTGTCTTTTCGAAAGATGTTGGGTCTTGAGTGGTCCGCCCGGGCAAGGGCCGAAGGCTTCTTGCGCGCAACGTGTGAAATCTTACCCTTAAAGGAAGGGAGGGCACACTCCAATCCCAAAAGATCCCTACTATTACCGGGGTCCAACCTAAAAGAGTTTGGAACTGAAACAAAAGAAAAAGGGGCTTCTTTTCTCTTTATGGCACCATCCTCTACCTTTCTCATGACATCGACTCCCAAACATCCCACCTCATTGCCAGTTATCTGCATTCCAGGCAGATAATTTATTTGAGGCACAGAACAGCTGTGCTCGCTTAGGTAGCGCTGTAAGGGCAGCGTACCACCTTTTCTATTGGCGCAATCGCGCCCATGACCGAAAAACCAAAACAGATGCTGGTATAAAATTGGATCTCCTCCTCCTGCAGGATCAAAAAAGGTTGTATTAAAGTTCCTATCAGTTAATAACATGGTAATTGCCAATCTATTCACACACTTTTGGTCAGTGTAGCACAATAAAAATCAATTTTTTTTCATGCCGTTGTGGTGTGGTCTGGACTAGATCTTCATCTCTTCTTAATTATACCCGCTTTGATGCATACAATATCCTTTTTTTTTTGCCCGCATTAACCGCGAGGCCAAAGGATTTGCAAACACTATAATCATGCACCCATCACTCCAAATCAAGCCGGCCAAATAGGCACCAAGCTTTTATTTGCTTAGATGTCAAAAGTAGGTTTGGCCAGAGATGTTTGGCGTATAGTCTCTGAGGGCGAATCATCATGGTTCGTTCCCTGCTGATCGTCTTTGCAGAGTTCCCAGCATATAGTCAAATTCGACCAAGACATCGCTGCCTCGTCAGGCGCAAATACACCTGCCAATACTGGAAGAGATAATAAAAGTAGGAATGCTGTCACTAATACGGACCATACAAATAGGGGTAATCTATGCATGGTCATTCCTGGCCCACGCATGTTGAAAATAGATAGGGGTCAGTCTATGCTGCCCTCCGAACCATACATGACAATTTCTTGTCATACAGCTCTCACTCGGAAAACTTCAATTGCTGAAATTCTTGTATCAGGTGCGTCTCTAAGGATGTTTTACTTAATACAGGCCTAGGGCTGATAGTATAATATTATCTGCATTTCCTAGCTCCCTTGCATGATACGCTTCCTGGTGAGCTTCACATAATGGAATCTGCTTTCGTTTATATGCTCTGGGCAAGCGGGTAACCTTAGTTTTTTATGTTAATTTTTACTTCAACGTCTAAAACAGTCCTTACATGATCTATTTCCATATTCCTAGTACCGCAGATGGCACAAAGGCGACCTAACCCAGACTCATAAAATTTGTCGGCCCACTAAATCTGCATAACCTAATCTGGAGTAGCTGTTTACCTTGTAATCATGTAGAACCTTATAGTTATTCGCAATCGGCAGGCTACTCTAAGTATTAAGGCATTGAAGCTTAGCTCCAATTTTATTGAACCTAGGTCGGAATTTCAATTTTCAAGCCGGCCTTAGATGAGTGAACTAAGAACCATATAACTTTTTGCAGATTTTTTTTATTAACCACACCACAATAATTAAGCAGTCCTATTAATTGGGCCAGTATGAATATCTGTATGTGCTTCTTAATACCTTTGGCGCAGATTAATTTATGATTCGGCCTTTGCGTATACGTATCTGCGAGTTCGAAAAACCAGTTCCTATGCAATCTAGAAGGGGTTAGCCCATCTGGACCTTTTTCCGCAAAGCCAAGAAAGCTGGTTTTACGAGTAATGTCCCCAGGCTTACCTTGGATACTTTCATAGCAATAAACCAGAAATTTAGGCTCCGATAGAATTCTTTTTAGTCCATTCTAGTGTCCCTGGTTATTTTTACAATTGTTTACCATTTTATTAGCATATGTACGGGCGCCGCTTTGTTAACCATTCTTCCTATTTTTTTGAAGAGGCCTGCGAGAGTAACTTTTTTTGCCCAAAACAGATGAAAAAGAACTATGGATCGTTTTCTGACTAGTCACCTTTGTGTTCCGGCTGGGTTGGTCTCTTTCTTTTTACTACTATGAGACCTCTGAGCCCGCGCATCATTTGTCGGATGATGTGAAGCGGTTACTTCCCGTGGTTGCCCTATTTTCGTGTTTTCTTCCTGACCTTCGTCAGAGCCTTCAGTAGTTTAAGGTCCTTGCGCACTTGCTTGATTGCTCAGGCTGGTTCCTATGTTAGAATCACTCGTGGCTGTCTAACGACTATGACCGTTCACTACATCAGTCAAAGCTTTCGCCCAGATTGCTTCCTGGGTTACTCTGCCACACATATACCAATGTATTCTGCTTGGGATATATAGCCTTTTCAAGGCAGTGAGTGCGTATCAAGTTGGTTAACCTGACCCTTACTACCCTCCTTAAGGGATACCACCAAGGAGGTCAGTCCCCTTTGGCCTCCCCATTGACCAACTGCTCGCAAACATTATGGATTATTGACCCAAAATGCCGCATTGGCCTGCTGCATGTATTTTCTTAAAAGAGTCAGACATACATGTAGGAATATGGATATTATTCCTCACTGAAAACGAGCCTCGCACAGCGCACTAGTGATAAAATTGATAGCACCTAAAATAGAGGAAACACCTGATAAATGAAGACTAAAAATGGCTAAATCCACAGATCCTCCAGAATGACTGGTTATACCACTTAACGGCGGATAGACCGTCCATCCGGTACCAGCGCCCACTTCTACCAAAGCGGAACTTAAGAGAAGTAACAGTGACGGTGGTAACAACCAAAAGCTAATGTTATTTAATCGTGGAAATGCCATATCAGGGGCACCTATGAGAATCGGAACGAACCAATTACCAAATCCACCTATCATCGCAGGCATAACCATGAAGAAAATCATTAAAAAAGCGTGAGCTGTTATTAACACATTATAAAGTTGATGATTTCCACCAAGAATTTGATTGCCAGGCTGTGCTAATTCCATACGAATTAGTACTGAGAAGCATGTACCCATGACTCCGGCAATGGCACCAAAAATGCAATAGAGAGTCCCTATATCTTTGTGGTTCGTAGAAAACAGCCATCTTTGTGCAAAATTGTTCATTTCAGAACTCCATCTTTCAATAATACCATGCTTTGTTGAACTAGTTTTGACTGATGTTTTCGCAATTTAGAAAAGCGAAATTCGTCACAAACTGTTTCGCGAAAACAAGTGACTATCTTTTCTTGTAAACTGCTGCGAGAATGCTCTTGAATAGCTAACAGTGTTTTTAACTTTTGCTCTACTTGTTGGCATAACACAGCTTGCACTGTCTGTTTGCACTTAGGTGCGCAGCGCGTAAGCAGATCATTTATACAAGATTCTCCAATCATTTGCGTACTTGAACGCAAACTTATACTACGTAATTCATGCTGTTTCTTCAATTCGGACAACAGAGCTTCTTGAGAACTCATCAATTGCTGTAACTCTGAAAGAAGAGCTTCGCTTCGCGCGTCAGAAGTCGCTTTTAAAGTTTCACCAAAGGTTTTTTGACTAAATATAACAAAACCTACAAAACTTAAAGCTACAATAATTTCTTCATTATAAATTAAGATTTGTTTTGAACTTAAAACACTAAAAATTAAAATAGCAAAAATAATAAATTCACGCATTCGTATTTTTCTTTTTTTTTTGTCCGTTCTTGATATTTACTAGGATATTCCTCTGCTTGCGTAAAACATAGATTTTATTAAGAGCTGTGGTTTGACGTAACGCTAAAGAAGTTATATGATAAGTAGAGGGACTCATAATTGAAAGTGCGTTTTTTTTTATTACTTGTGAGACACTAATTTCTCCCAAGGAACATACATAAGATTTATTCATTCGTTTTAATTGATTAGCATTTAAGCTTTTTACCATTTCGTTACACCACTTGGACGCTCCAGATACACCTGAGTACAGATAGGATATACTGGTATCAAAGCATTCTTTGAAAACAACATCCTGTTCAACACTGTAATCGCTCTGCTCTGTGCCTACATTTTGATGCGAAATCAGCTGCTTTCGTAATTTGAGAATACGACTTATTTTGGGTAATCCATCATTATATAATAATACATAAAAGGACATATAAAAAACACATAACCGAACAAATTGCGTCAAATACGTAAATTGATCTAGTTGAGGCATTTTTTTTTCCTTTTTCTTTGCTGATTCAAATACTTTTATTGAATCACGAGAGAAGAAAACTTTTTTTATTCTTTGAGCCCTTAATGTTAAAGCTCTTTAAGCAAAACCTGCCAAAGGGGCCGCAGATTTTCATGGGAAATTGAATAGGGAAAAGTTCGTAAAAAAACTAGAGGCATGATTAAAATATATATATATATTTTTTTTGTTATTAGTATTCTACATAACTCGGAGTCTGGACGAAAAAAAAAGATTTTTTAAGCTTATAGATAGGTTAACTAAAAGCTACTAATATTTCCACTACTATTCATTCCATCATCGAGGTATCGAGTTTCCACATGGGCGGGCATATGGGGCAATGAAAAATCGCTTGTAGTCGCACTAATTGGTTATTTCCATGACATCCTTTTTTCAAACCCAGTTCTTTAGTTGCTCTGCGTTAACACACCAACAAAATTTAATTCCTTGCTTGGTTCGGCTCTTTAAGTCTAGATACGTTATTTGTGGTGTATCCTTCCGTATTTTCATGCGTTTTTTCAGTGTGGGCTTGAGGCTTTGGGTTTAGGCGCTTTAAGCTTTGTTTGGCTTTTTGGGTCGTAAGAACCATGGGAAGCTGGAATTTTTATTTTTTTTTTTTTCGGTCTTTTCATATTTCTGAAAAAATGTGTTTTTTTTCGTGTTTTGCAGGTTTTTCCGCTTTGCGCCTAAACGCTTTACTTGTTTTTGACGCGGTTTTGCTGGCGAAGATAGTTTGCCATCACCAATCTCTTTTACCACGATATTGCCAATTTTTGAGTTCATGTTCAAAATGGAGAAGATTCTCCATTGACTATGAAATACTTTTCGGTTTCTGCGAAGACTCTTTGGAAGAAAAGCTATATGACCCGCGATTGCTACCGCATAACCTCCTTTGACCGAATTCAAAATAAACCCTTTGATCAAATTCCGGTCACTTCGCCAAATTTTTGTTAGTTCAGTCCAAACTAGTTTGCTTTTACATTTCCTTTCTAGCGGTTTTGGCAAAAGCATTTTCGGTTCACCAAACACCTCCACATCTTCAATTCCCAAAATAAACCTCGTTTGCTTGGTGATTGGCACTCTTTTCAGCTCATGTTGGAAACAAATTATTGGAGTTTTCAGCCCTGTATTCACCAATATCATGTTTTGTCGTAATTTTTTAACTGAACATTGTATAGCGCTTCCGCGTAATGGATTCAAACTAGAATTATATTGGGGAAATAATTGAGTAAAGCTCATGTTGCTTTTTTCTTTTTTTTAGTACTTACTTTCTAACCCGATTCATCTGCTTCTAGAGGGTTTCAGACCACGCAGCGCCCTCATAATAAGTTTCATGAGGAATGCAATTACATAGTAATTGCTAGAGAGTGAGGCGAAATTCGGGCTGCTATTGTTGTGTCCTCTTAGAGAGCCTGATAGGTTTGTGTCATACGGCTTTTTGCTTGAAGCCATGAAAAAAAAGTATAGATTTGTTTATGTTGATATCATCCATTTTTTGTCACTAGTTGGCCTATTTTACAACAAAAGAGTCCGATACCGTTGCCGCGTGAATAAACACGCGGCTCTTGACGCGTGAGGCCTAAAGGGCTGTGAAGACTGTTGCCTTTCATTCATTTTTTTTTTCTACCAAAAATAGAAAAAATGGCTAAGTAACATAAAGGTAATGTATTGGATTGCAAATCCTAGAAAGATGGTTCAAATCCGTCCTTAGCCTATTTTTAATTTTACCCTTCCTTTAGAAGTGCTGCACCTATTTATTATCTAAGCAAGGTCAAAAACTTTGATCAACCTCGATACTTAGCCGCCATCTGCCACACAGACAGTGCGAGCAACAACCGGCTAAGCGCCCACGGCCTTTTGGCAAGGCCTTGATTTCAAACTTTGAGCTTGCTTTTTTTCGAAGATAAGAAGCAAGATAAGTAAAAAATATATATATATTTTTTTATGAAGCAGTCTCCAAAACGAAGCATGCTTTTGTTTAAAGCCATTGCAAGATCGACTTTTAGACCACTTTATTCCCTTAAGATCTGAACTCCTGAAAAATTATTTAATATAAAGCTTCACTCTATTGTGTTTAGAAGTGGATTTGAACCACTGACACAAGGATTTTCAGTCCTTTGCTCTAACCACCTGAGCTATCTAAACAGAAATAAAAAAAAGGAACTATGTACAATTCTAGTTTGTTGGTTATTCAAAAATTATTAAGTACAAATGCATATCTGGGCCACCGAATACCTACTTCCGATTTTCAAGGATATTTATACGGATTTAGAAATGAAATGGCTATTATTAATTTAGAAAAAACACTTATTTGTTTACGAAGAGCTTGTAATTTGATTGAATCTATTATTCGTGCAAAAGGCCATTTTTTATTAGTAAATACCGATCCAGAATATAATAAAATAGTTCAACAAATGGCGAAAAGAACCAATCAGAGCTATATCAATCATAAATGGATTGGAGGATTTTTGACCAATCGCAAACATATTAAAAATGTACAAAAACACTTTCAGAATTTCTCTGCGCATTCCGAATTTCAAGACGGCTCTACATCCTCGCCCTTCGATTTTTTTCCACATTTTAGAAAAATGCAAAAATGTTTTGAAGGAGTCATGACACACGATATTCCAGATTGTTTAGTAATAATAAATGCAAATAAAAATTCTATGGCTATACTTGAAGCCAATCAATTACAAATACCTATCGTATCTTTGGTGGATTCTAATATTTCAAACAGATTACAAAAATTAATAACTTATCCCATTCCAGTGAATGATGATTCTATACAGTTTGTATATCTATTTTGTAATTTGATTACGAAAACAGTCATTCTTTCACAAAGTGCTTGGCCGCTCTCGCAAAAACCCTTAAGTCGAGGCCGCAGGCCCTAGCTAAAAAAAAATATATATATATTTTTTTTTTCGGATTGAAAAATGAAGAAGCTTTGCCCTTGAAACTGTTTCTAAAACTTTTTTATCAACAGATTTTCCTTAATTTATCTACACTAATCACGACTTTTTCTCTATTCCTGTCATACATCGTAATAATGCCCTTAATGATAGGCTTTTCTAAGGACTTCTTATGTCATTTTCATTTAGGTTTAATTTGGATTTGTTTATTGTTTTCTTTTCTTTCTGAACGTTTTCTTCAAAATGATTTTGAAGATGGTACACTCGAATTGTATTGTTCAAGTGGCTATTGTTTGCAAAAAATATTACTTTCTAAATTACTAGGTCATTGGGTTCTTCAAATCAGTGGTGTTTTTTGTACTTTTCCAGTGGTACAACTTCTATATCAATTTGATCAACTCAAAATGAATTGGTTCACCCTTATTATAGGAAGTCTGATATTTACTCTTATGTGTGGTATTCATTCTTGTTTGGCTCTTGGAATAATATCTCATAGTTGGAACAGTTTGCAAAATCTTACCACTTTACCCACTTTATTACCCTTAATCATTTTTTGTGCCTCTACCGAAACAGAATGGTTTCATGTTCTTTTATTAATGGGATATTTACTTTTGTTTTTATTTCTTTATCCCATTTTGGTTTCAATTACTTTACAAAAATTGATAAGCCAATAGAATTGATTGCTTTTGCAGGTATACCGGCTCACTCATCATAAAGATTACGGAGCAAACAAAAAAAGAATCTAGATATATTCTTTTCCTTCTGTATTTATTTTATATACTAGACTTCTGTACACTGTCTAATTCCAGCAGAGGAAGAAAGCCGGGATTTAGTGAAGTTTGAGTAAGAAAACTATTTTTAGGTGGCCCAGCTGGGAATTATCCAGCTTATCGGAGCGCAAAGCTTATCTTTTTTTGCATTATAGATGTCTTAGGAAGGCTTATCAGTAAAGCGCTTCAAAGCGCAGCGCTCAGCAAAAAAAATTTGCCTTGCCGGGCTGGCTCTTCTTCGGCAGGCTTCCACAAAGCGAAGAACAAATCGAGCAGGAAAAAAAGCTGCCGAGTTTTAATAATTAGCACAAAATGATCCATCTTTTTTTTCTAGCTGGGCCATTGATGGATTATCATTTTATGATAAAACGTTATAAAATCCCTATGTATTTCGAAATACTACGACCTTATTTGATCATGTTATGCTCTTCTCGCTATGCACAAATTCTCATTGGATTTTGTTGGTTCTTAGCAGCAATGGCTATTTATTCAAGTATTTGGGTAGCACCATCCGATTTTCAACAAGGTGAAAATTATCGCATTATATATATACATGTTCCTGCCGCTTGGATGAGTTTACTTATTTATATCGCAATGGCTATCAGCAGTGTGTTATTCTTATTAACAAAACATCCGCTTTTTCAGTTATTTTCCAGAAGCGGCGCCAAAATAGGTGCTTTGTTTACATTGTGTACCCTATTAACCGGGGGTTTTTGGGGGAAACCTATGTGGGGTACCTTTTGGGTGTGGGATGCTCGTTTAACCTCTGTATTAATCTTGTTTTTTATTTATTTAGGTGCACTGCGTTTTCAACAGTTTTCTGCGGACGTCGCTTCTATTTTTATTTGTATAGGGCTAATCAATATACCAATAATTAAATTTTCTGTAAACTGGTGGAATACATTGCATCAACCTTCCAGCATTAGCCAATTTGGTACTTCAATACATATTTCTATGCTCATTCCAATCCTGTTAATCCTTACTAGCTTCTTTTGTCTAAGCGGTATTTTTTTTATTTTGGAAACACGTCAAATTATTTTATCTTTTTCTAGTTTTTCCGTAAAAAGTCGAATAAATCCGCAAAACAACAAGAAAAAACAGGGTTTTTTTTTATACAAACAATCAATCAAGCAAAAGCACCTAAGGAAAGGTGGACTTTTATTCGGTTTAAGCAAGTTGTTCAAGGCTTTATAAAAAGCAAAGCAAGGCTCCGCGTTAGAAAACGCAAAAAAATATATTTTTTTTGCCAATTAGAAGCAAAATTTACCGAAATGTATAATGAATTGGGCCATTATTTTTTAGTACTGAGTATTTTCGTTGCATTAACTTACAACAAAAGACCCGCGGCTATTTCACTTTATTTTTTTTTTTTTACTATTTCTTTCTTTGGTATTTTGTTTTGCTACATTTCTTCTGATTTTTCTAATTACAATGTGTTTACCAACTCAAATGCTAATGCACCTTTATTTTATAAAATATCAGGAACATGGTCTAATCATGAGGGCAGTTTGTTATTATGGTGTTGGATCCTAAGTTTCTATGGATTTTTTTTTTGTCATCGGGTTCGACCCTGCAATATTTCACAACGAGGGCGTAGCAAAAATCTATTATTTTTTCGCAGACCGCTTGTTGTGGCTTTTCGTTTTGTTTCCTTCATAAAGAAAGAGAATAAACAATTCGGACATCATTTGTGGCAGAACCTATTTGGTACCATAAATCGTAAAAGCTCCCTCGAGAGCCAATCCAAAGCGGCGCTTTCAGGTATCGTTCAAGAGCCCTCAGATAAAAGGTTAAAAAATGCGAGAGAAAATAAAAGGCCCATCATAAGGCTTAAAAAATGGAAAGAGTTGAAAAAAAGAAAATCTAGATTTTCTTTTTTGCTTTACGCTTTATGTAACAATTTAGATTTTTTATTTTTGGCACAAAATGCAAATGATAAAGTTTCCTTTATTAATGAACGCCGAATTTATATGGGCATTGCTTTATTTTTTTCGATTTTCTTATTAGCAAGTTCCAATCCTTTTGTTCGAATTTCATTTGTTTGTACTAAATCACTTGCAGAATTAAATCCTGTTTTACAAGACCCTATACTAGCTATACATCCTCCCTGCATTTATGCAGGATATGTCGCCAGTGCTATTGGTTTTCGCTTATGTCTAACCAAAATAATGAATGGTCTCTCTGCACTCTATTTGCCAATGCGAAGGGAAAGTAAGGCCGAAATGTTTGATGTTTTATCTCGCATAACAAATAAGCTGATTACCCAGGAGAATGCAAAAAAAATTATAAAAAATATATTTGAAAATACCTGTTCTCTCCATCCCAGTTTTGCTTTTATCTTGCTACGCAATAGGAGCCTGCCCAGGCTTCGGCGTTTGGTGTTGCCTTCTTGGCTTTGGCCGAAAAAGCAGCGGCTGAATCTAACGAAGAGCCTGTTTACGAAGCCTGTTGTTCGTAGCGCGAATACTGCGGTTTTGCATTTTGGTTGGACTCGCAGCGCAAATAAAGTGGTCTCTGGCCCACAATACTATGGATGGAAACAAATTCAAATTTGGATCTTGACATGCTGGTGTTTTTTAACTGTAGGCATATTGCTAGGAAGTTGGTGGGCTTATCATGAATTAGGTTGGGGTGGTTGGTGGTTTTGGGATCCTGTAGAAAATGCTTCTTTCATGCCTTGGCTATTAGCTACAGCTTGTATTCATTCAGTAATTTTACCTAAATTGAATTATTGGACTTTGTTTCTTAATATGGTTACTTTTTTATGTCGTGTTTTAGGAACTTTTTTCGTACGTTCTGGATTGCTAGCTTCCGTTCATAGTTTTGCTACAGATTCTACACGAGGAATCTTTTTATGGTTTTTTTTCCTCTTAATTACTAGCATATCTTTAATGTTTTTTTTTCAAATGAAGCAACAATCAAGTCCCGGGCTAGTTGGTCCATTATCTAATTTACCATTGAACCAAGGCCTGAGGGCCCAAAAATCCGTAAACCAGATTTTATGGTATTCGCGGCGAAGCACTCTATTTGTGCACTTGCGAAAATTTACTCGTCTATCAAAGCTGATGGAGGACGAAAAAGGCCATGACAAAGTAATTGTATACAAAGCAAGTAAAATACATAAATAAAAAAAGCTCTTTTTCTCGGGCCAAAGAGATAAAAAGCTAGCTTAATTTCGAATTCACACGGTGAAACCTTTGGCTTTTTTTTTTATTTGCTATGCGAAGGCTCCGCGCCTTCCAGGAGCTATGGCTACGGAGGTAGCGTACCGGGGGCGCAAAGCCTTCGCCGAAGGCCGAAGAAGATAAAATAAAGCCAAAAAATTCATTCTTTTTTTGTTTAAATTTTGAGTGTTTTTATCTTGTATTCTTGTATTCGGAAAAGCAAAATCCTAAAAACAAATAGAGCAGATGGTCCAACTACAGAACTTTTTTTTTTTTCTTATCTTTATGGTTGTGCTTTGTGGTACGGCAGCACCCATACTATTTCAATGGTTGGTAAGTAGAGATGTTCCCACAGGTGCTCCTTTTTCTCATGGTACTATAATACCTATTTTTACCTCTTTATTATTGCTCTTAGTTTATGTACATTCCAGGGGATTCATACGTTCTATGGACAAAACAGAAAGGATAGTTTTGGTAAGAGCCAGACCCATTTTATTACCCAACATAATTGAAAAAAGCTCCCCAAAAACTAAAGCTAAAAATGCATTTTTTTTCTTTTTTATTTTCATTTTCAATTTTTTTTTTTTCAAAATTATGGGAGACTTGTCATATTTAGAATCTTTCTATGGTGTGCTTTGTTTTTTATTATTTTGTACATTTTTCTTATCATCTAAATATAGGCGCGATACGTGGGCAAACAAGGAGCGCGGGCTTGAAATAAAAAATAAAATAAAACCGCGTAAGCGGGCACAGAGAAGAAAGCGCCAAGCGGTTTGTTGGCCTAACCAAAAAAAGAAACAAAGAAATAAAAAGAAAGAAAACTTTTACTTTTTATTTCTTTCAAATAAATCAAAAAGATTTTTGATTTATTTGCTGCAATTTTCAAAAACCTTCGGCTTCAACGAAAAAGTCAAAATTTTTGCTTTTTATTCTTTGCTTGCTTTTTCGCAAGCTTATTCTTACGTCCCTGAAAATATTTGGAATAGATTTTTTATTGTTCGCGCCTTACCAAAAAGACTGATGGATGTTGGTCCTGACTTTCGAAAAATTCCCATGACTATGAAAATTTCACATGGAGGAGTTTGCATTTTTATTATGGGTGTTATTCTGTCGTGCGACCCGGCAGCTTATGCGCGACTATCTCGTGTTTAAGCTCACGCCATGTAGGCGTGAACTCTGGTTAAATTCGGGTTATCAATCCCGCCGCTGAAATGCTCAGTCGACTCTTGAACCTTAATAGGAAGACGGCTTCTTCCTAAATTAGTGCAAAAGGTTCAAGGACTTAGGATGAACTTAATGTGAATGGGTATAAGCTTCGCTGCTCAAAAACACCCAGTATTGACCACACTGAGAGACTTGCCAATGGCAAGAAAGGCCGCGGGTAACGCTAGTTGGCGAAATGGCGTTAAGCATTCCTAGCGATACGGAAAGAGAGGTCGTGATGATATCATCTACGTTCGTACTGTTCCTCGTGGAGTAAATCTCACATCCAAAAATTTAACCAGGGAACGGGATAATTCCCATTGAGTTCCAGTAAAACTGGCAGGCCAGCCGGGCCGTAAGCTAGTGGGAACAGGATTCTCCCGAAAAGACAAGATCTTCGGGGCAAACGCTCACTTTGCTCGCGTTAGTGAAGTGAATCTCGAAGAAAAGGCCGACGCGGGGACTCAGGGCGCAGCATAACGAATGGTGAAGAGTTCGTATAAGCAGAATGAACAGAAAAAAAAGATTTTTAGGCGAATGCCATGTAAATCTCGGCTTTATTATTTATTATTCGGTTTTCAGGTTCCTCTTGAGAAGAGCCGTATGAGGCTGTAGGCTCACGTACGGTTCGGAAGCCAAGCCCCTGCAGTGATGCTGTGGCTTAGATTAACCAACACAAAAAAGAGACAGTTTACTCAATTATTGCCTTTAGGTTCTGAACTACATATAGGAAGAGAGCTTTGTTGTTTGCGAGGTATTGATCAATTACATGGACCCACCTTTCATTCTATTTGTGGTAATTTGATCATTTATAAACCATCCTTAAAAAATTCATTCATTTTTGATCATGATGACTCACTTCGTGCCATAATCGACCTGTTGCCAGTTGCTGCGCCTTCGTACCAGAATGAAAAAGTTGAAAAAAAATATATATATTTTTTTTCAACTTTTTTCCATGGTGACAGATCATGGAAAAATCGCGAACATCCTAGTTTCCCACTTTGGTTGACTGTGTTCCCAGAAAAAAGATTTTCTTTTTCTAATCAAGAAACAAGCACTACCAAAGTAGCTATACATAGTAATCTTTTTACGGATCTATATGCTTTAATTGGAACTGGAAGTTTTGAAACAGGCTGGTATATTACCATAATGAAACTACCTTTCATTTTCTGTATTTGGATAGGCTTTATTTTGGCTTCATTGGGAGGGTTGCGTAGTTTTCTACGTCAGCTAGCTTTATATAGATTGGATTGGAATTGAAAAAAAAAAAATATATATATATATTTTTGTATGAGATTGAAAATTACATAAATCTGGAGTAAAAGGATTCGAACCTTTGCCTGTCGGTATCAAAAACCGAAGCCTTTCCACTTGGCTATACTCCAAGAAATTTACCTACGGCCTTTTTTTTAAAGCTTGTAAAGTGCTACGCACCCACCTAAAATAAAAACGAAATAACTTCCAACTCTGCCAATGGCTCATAACGGAACGACGTAGGGGCGATTAATTCGCTTATGTTTTCCTACAATATACAATATTTTTTAATAATCGAATTATTCATCTATATCGTGAATGAAGGAGCTATAACTTTTAAGCCTGAGCTGTTTTCTTATGCATATGTAGTAAATAAATAGAGCAGCACATAATATTTTATAATCTGATTTATGAATTGAGCACACTTATTATGAATAAAGGTATATTATTTTTTTGCCAATCAAGCAGCATGGCTTCTCTTACAATTCTTAAAAAAACTTGGATCACGACTCGTGTTCGATCCGCGAAGCGAGAGTACAGATACTATGCGAGGTGAAAGACCCATTAATTTACAAATTTATGAGATAATACTAAATTTCCTAATAGTAGTTATACCTTTTTTTGTCAAATGTTGTTTGTTCTAAAGATATCTATGAATTTGGGTGAAGGCCGCAGCCGTAAATCTTTAATACAAAAATTCAAAACATCAGTAGGGGTCTATATTTCTATATCAAGCAATCTGGTTACACTTAATCTTGATATGAGTTTTAAACCTAACAACTCGAATTACTAAGCCTGCTTTTTTTTAGGCGTTAAATACACAAAACCAACCGCGGTGATTAGAGGATAGTGCGATCACTGCGGTCCCTTCCGCACGAGTAGGTTAGGATTAGAAAATGGATGTCATATTATTTTTCAAATATATCACAATGATATATTTGAAAAATAATAATGCTACATAAATATTTGTTTCTGGAGCCTTGTAACTTCCGCTGGTAATAATCATAATTTAGGGAAAGAGAAGTTTCTGAAAATTATCGTCATAGCCTTCTGTTTTACGATAAAGTCAGAGTTTAGGGTTAGCTTCAAGTTTATATTACCTAGGAAAAATCGTAAACTCATTATGTTATTTTATCGTCATCACTTCAAAATATCGTCATACTTGCCGCTTACTGTGGAGCGGGCACCTTTATTCTTCATTTCTATTCGGTTGACCTATCCGCGCTTAAAGTGGTCACTTCGTGACTCAACTTACATTAGTTGAATATGCCGGGTGCTGCTTAACAATCTACCATAGCTGGTGGCATACTATATCGAAAAGCAGTATTAACTAAGAAACAGTAATTATATAGTAGGCTAGCCAAATGACTAAAGGTTTAGTGATCGCAGAACTTGAAGTTCCGACTTGTACGGATAGAGGGACTCGAACCCCCACAAACATTATAGTCACCAGAACCTAAACCTGGCATGTCTACCAATTCCATCATATCCGCCAAAATTTAATTCAATCTGTGGAAATTTTTTTTTTCTCCAGTTATTAGACCCTTTTCTTTTAATGGCCCAATACTTTTTCAGATGGTCGCTCAAGGGCCCATGGATTGACAGATTTTTTATTGCCGATCGATAATAACAGTCACAGAAATGGGTCAAAGGCCCTCTCGTCGAACTAGAATTGAACTTACACCATAATATTTGGCCTAGCCCTGTTGTAGGTTAGGTTGTGTTTTATGTTTTATGGTTTCTGACTTGTGCCTGTAGATAAAGTTATTTTTCATGGTTCATTACTGTAAAAATAAACTAAACTAGATTTGCTTATTAATGATCCATTAAGTCATATTGTTTTTTGCGTTTGCGGGTATACTATTTAAGCATCCTATCTTTCCGACCGCGTTGAAAGAAAGAGGGCGAAGCGGTTCTTTCCTTTCGCGCAGTGAACAACGAGTGCCGGTAGTTTCTTTTGTAGGTCATTTGATCGGTATACTTACTGGCGATTTTATTATGTTATTTCTTATTGTGGTCTTGGTTGGGCCCGTGATGTACAAAAACACGAAATTTTTTTTTTTGCCCAATACTATACAGATTATGATATCTATATATTTCGGTCCAGCACACCATGGCGCATTTTGCGACATGGCTCAGTGGCGCGCCTTGAGCTAAGCCACGGCACGATAGGCGCTGTCCCGTCGGGTAAAAATCTCCTCAAGCTCTTCAGGGTACTTACTGCCTCATTTTGGCTACCAAGCACAGAGCCACCAGCTGAAGATCATTACTTTTTCTTGAATGAATCATCATAAATAATGATTATATATTTTTTTTCATAAAGAGAATATCTTGTTTTTTGCTTCATTCTGCGAAATTATTACACAACGTTAAGATTTGTAAAGGTTACATGCTATTTTGTTTTAAAAATGGTTAACTAATTACCCTACTTACGGATGGAGAGGGATTCGAACCCCCGGTATTCTCAATACTTCGGTTTTCAAGACCGACTCTTTCAACCGCTCAGACATCCATCCTTATCTTAATAAAATTATGAGCTCAAAAAAACCAATAATCAACCTAATATTAATTTGCTATGAAAATAAAAATTTAGGTAAAAAATCAAGAAAAAATAAAGAAAAATTTTAGGCGGATATAGATTAAAGGTAAATTATCTGCCTTCCAAGCAGGAGATATGGGTTCGATTCCCGTTATCCGCAATGGCTAAAAAAACTAATTAAACTTCATATGCCTGCATCAAGATTTAAAACTTGTCGTCAAATTTCAGAAAATGTTTGGCAGACCAAAAAACTTACTCAAAAACAAAAAGCCATTATTTTGAAGCTTCGGAAAAAAACAAATAAAAAACAATCTGACTTTTCCAAAGAATTACAAACTATACAAAAGTTGTCCCTTTTTTATGGAAAATTACCCATTAAAAAGATGCAAAGGTCTAAAACGCAGACTTATCTAGATAAAAAAAACAGTTTGTTATTCGATATAGAACGAAGATTAGACGTTATTCTCGTTCGTCTTAATTTCTGTTTAACTATTTTTCAAGCAAGGCAGCTAATAAGTCATAAAAAAATTTGTGTCAATTATAAAATAGTAAATATTCCTGGTTTTCAATTATTTAACGGTGATCTTATATCTATTCAAGATAATTTTATATATTTCATTAGATCAAAACTAAGACAAAATTTTCAGAGTAACCGAATATGGAGAATAAAACCTACTCATTTAGAGATTAATTATAAAACACTAAAAGCCGTGGTATTATATGAACCTCAACAAATACAATTCCCTTATAGCATAGATCTAGACCTTCTTGATTAAAGCAAGAACGTATGCAAATTATTTATTGGCAGAGCGATAAGAGAGTTAATCTTTCGTAGATGGTAAAAAGAATATATTCCGGGAATCTTTTGATTTTTTTGAATCACTTTGGCTTTTTGCTATGGACATAAAAACAATACTACGGTCGCGCAAAAAAAAAAGTAAAGCTCGTATGCCCGGTCAGACGGAGCATGCGTTTTATGCTCTACGAGCTTTTTTCCCGGCCTCGTATTATTTTTTTATGTCTTCGGGGCTAAAGACGGTAAAATAAGCGGGGAATTAAGTCCGCTTTGTAGTGTGGAGTGAAAAATACTTTTGTTTGCTGCCCCTTGGCTAGCTTTGTAACGGCTAGAAACGAGCCTGGTCTCATATCATATCGAATTGGCGAAGACTATGGCATAGTGGGCGTCGCAGCTCCATTTCGGCGAAGCGCCTATTTGTTGCTTGATGGCGTCGTCATGGTCGCTTTAATCTGCTTGGCCGGATCCAAATTAACCATCATAAAGCATCCAGGGCGGGGGAGGGCAGCGCGAACAAAAGCTACTATTGGGCTTCTGCGCGTCCTCTCCCTGCATCAGCAAAAAAAAAAGGTAGCCGAGAGGGAATAGATAGATGCTTCAAGCTTGATGCATAGCAGCAAGCAAAAGTAGGCCAAAGATCAAAAAAAATATATCTATATTTTTGTTTTTTTTTGCGCCCTGCGGCCTGGTTCCTGGCCATGGCCCAATTTTGGTTAAAGGATTAGTTGCTTTTTATAAACTTGTATAATCAATGCGTAAAAAATGGTCAACTCTATTATACAATAAATAAATAAACCAGCAACGATTTGACACCATATATCCGGAGGTGTTAAAAAAGCTGCTGTAAAAATCGAAAGAACCATAAAAAAACGACGATTTTTTATGCAGCTTTTCACAAAAATACCTTTTGATTCTAGCAAAAAGATCACAAGTACCTGTACTTGAGAGCATATTGATGAAATAAACAAAATACGAACAGTTAATAAAATATAGTCAAAAATCTTAGGTTGTAACTTTATTATAAGCAGATTAGTTGATGTTTTATTCAATTCGTATAAAAAATGCCAAACATTGGGAACTACCCCAACAAAAGTGACAAAAAAAAACAGGAAAAAGCAAAAACCACTTAAGTAAAAGAATTTGTTGTATTTTTTTCTTTGTTCTTCATAGCAACTAGGAATCAAAAAACACCAAATTTGATAACTTAAAAAAGGAAAGAAAAAGTAGAAGCAGGATATTAAAGAAATAGTAACATACGTGCTTAAGGCCTCCGTTAATTGTGTACAAATAAAACCTGAATAAGAAAGAATAAGAAAGGATTTCGCTGACGAAAAAAACAAATCTTCTGAAAACCAATAACACGTAAACCATGTTAAACTGAAGCAAATAAATACCCAAAAAAAACGAATTCTAACTTCTTTCAGAATAGTTTTAAATAAAAAATTCGTGATATTTCATTGTGTGTTAAACCTAATAAGAACGAAAAAACTGTTGGGTTAGCTTTTACTGCGCCTGGCAAAGTGTGCAATCAACCGTAAGGCCCTACCAATATTTTCTTTTCATTTTATTAGTAGTTAAGGGTTCGCCCTTATAATTTTACTACATTTAAGGGTACTCATTCATCATAATGCAATTACTATATACTAAAACCGTATTACAGTCGAGCATTTATATGGAATTGAGTAAAAGGCATGGCATAGAGCACCTATAGCCACGCGAATCTATGGCTAAATCATATTTTTTTTGCTTCATGTATAACTTCTATTTCTGGCGCTATTTCTATGCTGCGCGCCCTTTATTTATTCGTTATATGAAGACAGCTTTTTTCTTTGTAGTTAACGAATGAATGAAGGTTAGTATTGTACCGCATTCTTAGCTCAGTTGGATAGAGCAACAACCTTCTAAGTTGAAGGTCACAGGTTCAAATCCTGTAGGATGCTTAAAGAAAGTGCATAATGAATGAATCAATAATATATACCAATGTTACATGCATCTATCGATTAGTTTAAACCCGTTAAAGGTTACATACCATACATACATACATGCGCGGATTGACCAATTTAGAATTAATTTTTTATTTATTTTGGGGGAGAGTGGCCGAGTGGTTAAAAGCGACAGACTGTAAATCTGTTGAAGGTTTTCTACGTAGGTTCGAATCCTGCCTCTCCCATATACTCCGTATTTGAAGAATAGAGACCAAGCACTTGTTTTTGTGCTTATCCCTTCATGCAATTAAATAGAGTGGAACTTTCTCAGAAACATATTGAATAATGCTTTGGTATTCGAGCCCTCTCCGAACCGTACGAGATAGTCGCCCATCATACGGCTCTCCAATTCAACCTCTATTCGCATTTGCCTTTGTCGTTAGAGTTTGGCTCGTTTTTTTAGTGATCGACTTCTAAGTGGCTTAAGTAACATAAAGCAACTCGCTTTTTCACTATAGTGATCATGGAGAATTCTATCAAGAAATAATAGCATAGAAAAAATGCATTTTCATTATCTCCTCTGAGCTCGTCCTTAATAGTTTGAACATGGTGCATTCTATTCAGATTTAAATATAATGAAGGAATCACGAAGAGCAGTTATGCTGAGTTTTAGTCATCAAGCAAGTGATGCCATAGGAGCCTTGATAGCAGAATTTACTCTGCAGTTTAGAACGTATGAAACGAATTTTAGATAGTCAAGGTGGGGCTTTTGATAAGGACATAACTAAGCCGGCATTGAAGACAGTATGGTTTTTAGTAAATCCCCTTTTCGGTTTCATATTTTGCGTGGAGTACCTCTTTTACTTACAGATCGTTTCCATGCTTCTATCTAGGTGCCCGTGATACCGCAAAAAATATATATATATATTTTTTTTTTGCTTCTGAAAGTAGGTCTTTAAAACCAAAAAGCGTTTTCCATTGTCGGCTTCTTATTCTGCTTCGTTCGCATAGCAAACGGCAGCATGTAGATTCGTTTTGTGCTGAACTTCTTTCGGTTACTGTGCCTTGTCCCATAGGTCTCGCAGTTTCGGTCCTATCAATGGTCTCTTTCTGTCTGCTATTGGTGTCATCGATTCAGGTTTGGCTGTTCTAGTGGAACATAAGGCATTATTCAGAAGTCCAGGTTGCCCACGATGTTTTGCAGATCTGAATAGGTTTGCCTAGCTTTGCGAAAGCGAAAAATCCAAAAGTCCATTAGAAAAGCAAAGCGGCAGCGCCCCAAATTGCTTTTTTGTGTATTTTTGGATAAATCTTGTTTGAGACCCGTAGAAGCCTAGCTAAAAAATGTGGTTGAATATGGTCTGCTAAGGTACAGCAGACCGTTAGGCCCCTTCCCTTTTGTTAGCAGTTTTAGCGAAGAAAATTTTTCTACTACGTGCGGCTTAGGCGGGTACTATGGGCCCTCTGCCATCCACTTTCGTCTAGTTGACCGAAGTGGATTTCACCGGTGTTGCCTACAGTTCTTGGCTAATTTTAATCTAAGGCCATTTTGCGTTGAGATGTCGTTTAGTCTTTTGTCCCCATTAATTTGGGTAATCTGCTCCCTCGTGCAGGCTCTGTACTATTCGCCCGCAGGGTTTTTTCTTTTTCCATTCTGGTCTTACCATAATTTATCCATGGCAGACTGAGAGCTTGACAGCGCGCACTCGTGTGCATTACCACAGGGAATTGCTTGTGATTAACTGCAGGTCCAGTTTGACCGAAAGAGACTTTGATTTGCCAGAACAGGGGCTCATCTCATACAAAAGCAGGCTAGCGTAGTGGTCTTGGGTTGTTTGGGCTAGACTCATTCGTTTGCTTTATGAACCTTCAGGCTTTGTTCAAAAAAAATAAAATTTTTTTACTATGCACTCTTCGCTGCCTTTTATTATAACTAACCTTTTCTTTGCTAAGCAAAGACGTAGACCGCAGGTCAAACGTATTTTCTTTTCTGAACGCAGCCTTTTTTGTTCTTCCGGGCGCTTTTACGCTTTATGGGATATAAAAAAAGCAAGTGGAAAGCCTAAAAGACATACCCTAACATGAGTGAGGTCTTCCTTGTTTTTTTTTCCAACTACGTTTTTAGAGCATGCTGTGGTTCCCACCCGTTCACACGGTGGTTGGGTAAGCTCTATGCCTGGCACGCGGAATAGGGTCTCGCGTGGTTTGCTATATGGCTGATAGCGCAAACTGCGAATAATTTCCATATGGCTAAACAATGACTGTAGGCGATGCGAACGGTCGCCCTAAATTCCACTGCAATAGTCCCACGAATTCGAAAAGTTATAACCAGAATGGCCAGCCCAATAGCGGATTCCGCAGCTGCCACGGTTAAAACAAATAAAGCAAATAATTGACCCATCATATCATCCAAATAAACCGAAAATACCAAAAAGTTTAAATCGACTGCAAGTAACATTAACTCAATTGACATTAACATAATAAGGATATTTTTTCTATTCAAGAAAATTCCCCAAATACCTAAAAGAAAAAGAATCATAGAAAATGTTAAATATTTTACTAGATCCATAATAAGAGTCTTTTTTTTGAAAGCCAACTCGGTTTCAACCCAAGCACATGCCGGTTCCTTAGCCAATAAGTACTGCTTTGCCCTTCTTTTATGGCAAGGGCGATATGAACCAGAACACGCACATAGAGGACAATGAAAAAAACCATCATTAGTAACCATTTAATTACTTACTAACTCCATCTATGACACGGCCTTTACTAGCACCAGAAAAAAATATATATATATATATTTTTTGCTGCGCTCTGCGCGCTTATTTTTGCTTTATAGCACTATCTGAATCTTCAGATGATTATAAAGTTTTTTAAAAAACAAAAAACAAAAAAACATATTTGATAATTATTAAACAAAATACTCGGAAAAGAATCAAGATCCAATTTCGTGTTATTTCATGGTGAACATAATCTGTCAGAATTTCTTCGATTCCCACATGAATATGACAGAATAACAAAATATTTAACAGAATCAAAGTGGAAACATTTGATATAAGAATGGTTGGGATTAGAGAAGCGGCAGTCATTCTTTGAAGAAGCCAATGCCCCAAGGTTTCTCTATGAGCTTTCATTGCTTTTCACCTTTTTTTCGAGAGTAAAAGGAAACTGGCCTTTTTGGTCCGGCCCCTTCTTATAGAAGCGTATGTGACAATTGTCCATCATACCGCTCCGCCTATCTAGAAAGTATTCTGTCAGCCGAAATAGTACCAGAACAGGTTGTAGGCTCGTCTTAGTTAAGCCTTCGCGAGATAATGTAAACCTGATTCCGAGGCATCGGTGAGCTATCAGGGAAAAAAGTATATATATATATACTTTTTTTCGGGGTTATCGTATTTCGTGCTTATGAAAAATAGAATCGGATAATATTCGATACAGCTAAAAAAGCTGCAGAGAATAACATAATAATTCCGGAAGTATATACTTTGGATAATTCTAGAAAAAACCCTAGATCCCACAATAAATGACGAATTCCATTACTCATATGATAGCACAAGGCCAATAAACTGAAATTGACTACGCTTGAAATCAACCAATGGAAATAGAAAGTGGAAGAAAAAGCGTACCGGTAAAGATAATAAGAAGTAAGGTTAAGATCGCCTATTTTCAGAAAAAGAATACTAAAAAAAACCATAATGGATAGAGTCAAACTTCGGTAGCAAGTTATTATTAACTCCTGCCTACTAAGTGCTCTCCGAACCGTACGTGATAGTTTCCCATCATACGGCTCACTAACTCTCCTAATCCGACTCATAGGAGACGGGCTCTATTGACTGCAGCTCGTTGGGTGCCTGCCCTTCCCGGCTAATGATCGTCTTATCAATGGCACTGGATGTATCATCATATATAATGTATTAACATCTGGATGTTAATAGGGCGCAACAAAAAATATATATATTTGCCGTTTTCTTTTTTGAGTTTTGGAGAGTAAAATCTGCCAGACTAGGCAGGTGCATAGACCCCTTCGCCTTTTACTTAATCCGCAAGTTTGGCGTTTACACGGTTCTTTTAGGATTAGGCAGGTACTATAGGTCCTCTGACTTCCAACTCGGACCATAGTGTACGGTTGAATCTCGCCGATATCACCTGTGAGCTATAGCGCTTGAGATGTCGTTTAGTTCTCTGTCCCCATTATTTTGGGTAATCTGCTTCCATGCGTAAAAATATATCTATTTTTTTTCGTCATTACCGTTCTTAGCCACCAGCAGGCTGAAAGCATAACAGTGTTCGTTCGTGTGATTCCCCGCGTGCATTTTTTCCGCACTGGTTCG